GTCCATGTAGCTTATAATAAAGCATGACACTGAAGATGTCAAGATGGCTGCCACAAACACCCATGGACAAAAGACTTAGTCCTAACCTTACTGTTGGTTTTTGCTAGACATATACATGCGAGTATCCGCATTCCAGTGTAGATGCCCTAGGCACCCTTTAACCAAGTCGATAGGAGCGGGTATCAGGCACACTCTCGTAGTAGCCCAAGACGCCTTGCACTTGCCACACCCCCACGGGTATTCAGCAGTAATTAATATTAAGCAATGAGTGTAAACTTGACTTAGTCATAGCAATTTAGGGCTGGTAAATCCTGTGCCAGCCACCGCGGTCATACAGGAAGCCCAAATTAACTTTACTTGACGGCGTAAAGTGTGGTAGCATGTTATCCTAGTAACTAAGATTAAAAGGCAACTGAGCTGTAATAAGCTAAAGATGCCCATAAGGCCACCTATCAAAGAAGATCTTAGTCCAACGATTAATTGAAAGCCACGAAAGCCAGGGCCCAAACTGGGATTAGATACCCCACTATGCCTGGCCCTAAATCTTGATGCCCTGATCTACTTGAGCATCCGCCCGAGAACTACGAGCACAAACGCTTAAAACTCTAAGGACTTGGCGGTGTCCCAAACCCACCTAGAGGAGCCTGTTCTATAATCGATACTCCACGATACACCTAACCATCTCTTGCAAAGCCAGCCTATATACCGCCGTCGCCAGCTCACCCTCCCTGACGGTTCAACAGTGAGCGCAATAGCCTCTACGCTAATAAGACAGGTCAAGGTATAGCCTATGGGATGGAAGCAATGGGCTACATTTTCTAGATTAGAACATTACGGCAAAAAGACATGAAACAGTCTTTGGAAGGCGGATTTAGCAGTAAAGTGGGATAATCAAGCCCTCTTTAAGCCGGCTCTGGGGCACGTACATACCGCCCGTCACCCTCCTCGCAAGCGACCAAACTAAAATACCTAATACGCCACTCAGCTAAAGATGAGGTAAGTCGTAACAAGGTAAGTGTACCGGAAGGTGCACTTAGACTACCAAGACGTAGCTTTAACGAAAGCATTCAGCTTACACCTGAAAGATATCTGTTAATATCAGATCGTCTTGATGCCAAATTCTAGCCCAATAGACATGACCTGGAATAACAAAGCTACTCCCCATACACCAAACTAAAGCATTTACTAGTCTTAGTATAGGCGATAGAAAAGACACCCATTGGCGCGATAGAGATTACGTACCGTAAGGGAAAGATGAAATAATAGTGAAAAAGAAAAGCTATAAACAGCAAAGATCAGCCCTTGTACCTTTTGCATCATGGTCTAGCAAGAAAAACCAAGCAAAATGAGTTTAAGTTTGCCTTCCCGAAACCCAAGCGAGCTACTTGTGAGCAGCTATTTTGAGCGAACCCGTCTCTGTTGCAAAAGAGTGGGATGACTTACTAGTAGAGGTGAAAAGCCAATCGAGCTGGGTGATAGCTGGTTGCCTGTGAAACGAATCTTAGTTCACTCTTAATTCTTCTCCAAGGAAAATTCACAAAACCCTAATGAAGCGAATTAAGGGCTATTTAAAGGGGGTACAGCTCCTTTAAAAAAGAATACAATCTCCACGAGCGGATAAATAACCTATGACGATTTAATTGTGGGCCCTTAAGCAGCCATCAACAAAGAGTGCGTTAAAGCTCCGTACTTAAAAAATATATAAACTTTATGAATCCCTCATCACTAACGGGCTAACCTATACTTAAATAGGAGAATTAATGCTAGAATGAGTAACCTGGGTTCTCCCTCTACGACGCAAGCTTACATCCGGACATTATTAACAAATCACCAAGATACGATCAATCAAACAAGCAGAGTATCAGGTATATTGTTAACCCGACAGAGGAGCGTCTATTAAGAAAGATTAAAACCTGTAAAAGGAACTAGGCAAACACGTCAAGGCCCGACTGTTTACCAAAAACATAGCCTTCAGCAAACACGAACAAGTATTGAAGGTGATGCCTGCCCAGTGACTTATTGTTAAACGGCCGCGGTATCCTAACCGTGCAAAGGTAGCGCAATCAATTGCCTCATAAATCGAGGCCTGTATGAATGGCTAAACGAGGTCTTAACTGTCTCTTACAGGCGATCGGTGAAATTGATCTCCCTGTGCGAAAGCAGGGATAACAACATAAGACGAGAAGACCCTGTGGAACTTCAAAATCAGCAGCCACCCTAAAACACATTCAATCCCACTGGGTTCACGCATTTTATAGGTAATTGGCCTGCATTTTTCGGTTGGGGCGACCTTGGAGAAAAACAGATCCTCCAAAAATTGGACCACAAATCCAGACTGAGAGCGACCTCTCAAAGTGCTAACAGCACCCAGACCCAATATAATTGATCAATGGACCAAGCTACCCCAGGGATAACAGCGCAATCTCCTCCGAGAGTCCGTATCGACGGGGAGGTTTACGACCTCGATGTTGGATCAGGACATCCTAGTGGTGCAGCCGCTACTAAGGGTTCGTTTGTTCAACGATTAATAGTCCTACGTGATCTGAGTTCAGACCGGAGCAATCCAGGTCGGTTTCTATCTATGAAGAACTCTTCCCAGTACGAAAGGATAGGAAAAGTGGGGCCAATACTACAGGCAAGCCTCCGCCTTAAGTAATGAATTCAACTCAATTACAAAAGGCTATCACACCGTAACCACGTCCTAGAAAAGGACAAGCTAGCGTGGCAGAGCTCGGAAAATGCAAAAGGCTTAAGTCCTTTAAATCAGAGGTTCAAATCCTCTCCCTAGCTTTTACCCTAACATGATCGACCACCCTATCTTAATTAACTTCATTATAGCACTTTCCTATGCTATTCCAATTCTAATTGCCGTCGCCTTTCTAACCCTAGTAGAACGAAAAATTCTAAGCTATATGCAAGGTCGAAAGGGACCCAACGTTGTAGGCCCATTTGGTCTACTTCAACCCTTAGCAGATGGAATTAAGCTATTTATTAAAGAACCAATCCGCCCATCAACATCCTCCCCAATTTTATTTATCACCACCCCAATACTAGCCCTCCTCTTAGCAATCTCCATCTGAATCCCCCTTCCCATTCCATTCTCCCTAGCAGATCTTAATCTAGGCCTACTGTTTATACTAGCCATGTCCAGCCTAGCGGTATACTCCATTCTATGATCTGGATGGGCCTCTAACTCTAAATATGCCCTAATCGGAGCATTACGAGCAGTAGCCCAAACCATCTCATACGAAGTAACCCTAGCAATCATCCTATTATCTGTTATTCTCCTCACAGGAAGCTACACCCTAAGCACCCTAGCAATTGCCCAGGAACCCCTATACCTCATCTTCTCCTGCTGACCACTTGCTATGATATGATATGTATCCACACTAGCTGAAACAAATCGTGCCCCCTTCGACCTAACAGAAGGTGAATCAGAACTCGTCTCAGGATTCAATGTAGAATACGCAGCTGGACCATTTGCCCTATTCTTTTTAGCTGAGTACGCCAATATTATACTAATAAACATGTTAACTGCCATCTTATTCCTTAATCCAAGTCTACTAAACCCACCCCAAGAACTATTCCCTGTAATCTTAGCTACAAAAGTACTACTACTCTCTGCAGGATTCTTATGAATCCGTGCCTCATACCCACGATTCCGGTATGACCAACTCATGCACCTTTTATGAAAAAACTTCCTACCTCTCACACTAGCTCTATGCCTATGACACACAAGCATACCAATCTGCTACGCAGGTCTACCACCCTACCTAAGGGTGCACCCCAGGAAATGTGCCTGAAAATGACAAAGGGTCACTATGATAAAGTGAACATAGAGGTGTACCAGTCCTCTCATTTCCTAGCTCTTAGAAAAGCAGGAATTGAACCTGCACAGAAGAGATCAAAACCCTCCATACTTCCTTTATATTATTTTCTAGTAGGGTCAGCTAAATAAGCTATCGGGCCCATACCCCGAAAATGATGGTTTAACTCCTTCCCCTACTAATGAACCCCCAAGCAAAGCTAGTTTTCGTTATCAGCCTAGTCCTGGGATCAACTATCACAATTACAAGCAACCACTGAGTTATGGCCTGAACCGGCCTTGAAATTAACACACTCGCCGTTTTACCCCTAATCTCAAAATCTCACCACCCCCGGGCGATCGAGGCTGCAACCAAATACTTTTTAGTCCAAGCAGCTGCCTCGGCCCTAGTTCTATTTTCTAGTATAACAAATGCCTGATATACCGGGCAGTGGGATATCACTCAACTAACCCATCCCGCATCCTGCTCCATCCTGACAGCAGCTATCTCGATAAAACTAGGTCTGGTCCCATTCCATTTCTGATTTCCAGAAGTACTACAAGGAACATCCCTAGCTACTGGACTTCTCCTATCAACAGCCATAAAATTCCCACCAATCACCCTTCTATTCATAACTTCACATTCACTCAATCCAGCCCTACTAACCACAATAGCCATCCTCTCCGCAGCCCTAGGAGGATGAATGGGCCTAAACCAAACACAAATTCGAAAAATCATGGCTTTCTCCTCTATCTCACACCTAGGTTGAATGGCCATTATCATCATCTACAACCCAAAACTCACCCTACTTAACTTTTACTTATACACACTAATAACTGCAGCTGTATTCCTAACCTTCAACTCGATAAAAGTCCTAAAACTATCCACACTAATAACTGCATGGGCAAAAACACCATCACTTAGCACAATCCTCCTACTGACACTACTATCTTTAGCCGGCCTGCCCCCTTTAACAGGATTCCTCCCAAAGTGACTCATTATTCAAGAACTAACAAAACAGGACATAGCCCCAACAGCCGTAATTATCTCACTATTATCCCTATTAGGACTATTCTTCTACCTCCGACTGGCATACTGTGCAACAATCACACTCCCCCCTCACACCACAAACCACATAAAAAAATGACGTACCAACAAACCAGTTAACATCTCAGTTGCCATTCTGACTACCCTATCTCTCGTGCTCCTGCCAATCTCCCCTATGATTGCTTCAATCATATAAAAAAGAAACTTAGGATAGTACAAACCGAAGGCCTTCAAAGCCTTAAACAAGAGTTAAACCCTCTTAGTTTCTGTTAAAATCCGTAGGATATTACCCTACATCTCCTGAATGCAACTCAGATGCTTTAATTAAGCTAGGACTTTACTAACCCTAGACAGATGGGCTTCGATCCCATGATACTATAGTTAACAGCTATATGCCCAAACCAACAGGCTTCTGCCTAACAGACCCCGGTGCATGATTAGTGCACATCAGTGAGCTTGCAACCCACTATGAACTTCACTACAGAGCCGATAAGAAGAGGAATTGAACCTCTGTGAAAAGGACTACAGCCTAACGCTTATACACTCAGCCATCTTACCTGTGACTTTTATCAACCGATGACTATTCTCAACCAACCACAAAGACATTGGCACTCTGTACCTAATTTTCGGCGCATGAGCCGGAATAGTAGGTACCGCCCTAAGCCTCCTTATCCGAGCAGAACTAGGCCAACCCGGTGCTCTGCTAGGAGACGACCAAATCTACAACGTAGTAGTTACAGCTCACGCTTTCGTAATAATCTTCTTCATAGTTATGCCCATTATAATCGGAGGATTCGGTAACTGACTAGTCCCCCTAATAATTGGAGCCCCAGACATAGCATTCCCACGAATAAACAACATGAGCTTCTGACTCCTTCCCCCATCATTCCTACTTCTCCTAGCTTCCTCAACAGTAGAAGCAGGAGCAGGTACTGGATGAACCGTTTACCCACCACTAGCTGGCAACCTAGCCCATGCCGGAGCTTCAGTTGACCTAGCCATTTTCTCCCTGCATCTAGCAGGTATCTCCTCAATCCTCGGGGCAATCAATTTCATTACAACAGCAATTAACATGAAACCACCTGCCCTGTCACAATACCAAACACCCCTATTCGTATGATCCGTACTAATTACCGCAGTACTACTTCTACTATCTCTACCTGTTCTAGCTGCCGGAATTACAATGCTACTAACTGACCGTAACCTAAACACTACTTTCTTCGATCCAGCAGGAGGAGGAGACCCAGTACTGTACCAACACCTATTCTGATTCTTCGGTCACCCAGAAGTCTACATTCTCATTCTTCCAGGATTTGGAATTATTTCTCACGTCGTAGCATACTACGCAGGGAAAAAAGAACCATTCGGCTACATAGGAATAGTATGAGCTATACTATCTATTGGTTTCCTGGGATTTATCGTCTGAGCCCACCACATGTTCACAGTAGGAATGGACGTAGATACTCGAGCATACTTCACATCTGCTACAATGATCATTGCTATCCCTACCGGAATCAAAGTATTTAGCTGACTAGCAACACTACACGGAGGAACAATCAAATGAGACCCACCAATGCTATGAGCTCTAGGCTTTATCTTCCTATTCACCATTGGAGGACTAACAGGAATTGTTCTTGCAAACTCATCACTAGACATTGCCCTACACGACACTTACTACGTAGTAGCACACTTCCACTACGTCCTATCTATAGGTGCAGTGTTCGCAATCATGGCAGGCTTCACCCACTGATTCCCACTCTTCACCGGATATACTCTTCACTCAACATGAGCCAAAATCCACTTTGGAGTAATGTTTGTAGGAGTAAACCTAACCTTCTTCCCACAACACTTCCTAGGCCTAGCTGGAATGCCACGACGATACTCAGACTACCCAGATGCCTACACACTATGAAACACTATCTCCTCAGTAGGATCACTAATCTCACTCACAGCCGTAATCATGCTAATCTTTATTGTCTGAGAGGCTTTCGCATCTAAACGTAAAGTCCTTCGACCAGAACTAATTAGCACAAACGTTGAATGAATCCACGGTTGCCCACCTCCATACCACACCTTCGAAGAACCAGCCTTTGTCCAAGTACAAGAAAGGAAGGAGTCGAACCCTCATATGTTGGTTTCAAGCCAACCGCATATACACCACTTATGCTTCTTTCTCATCAGAGGTGTTAGTAAAACTATTACATAGTCTTGTCAAGACTAAATCACAGGTGAAACCCCAGTACACCTCAACATTTAAACATGGCCAACCACTCACAATTCGGATTCCAAGATGCTTCATCCCCAATCATAGAAGAACTAGTAAAATTCCACGATCATGCCCTAATGACAGCCCTAGCTATCTGCACCCTAGTCCTATACCTCCTGACTGTCATGCTGACTGAAAAACTATCATCAAGTACGGTTAACGCTCAGGTAATCGAACTCGTATGAACAATTCTACCTGCAATAGTCCTAATTATGCTTGCCCTTCCATCTCTACAAATCCTGTATATGATAGACGAGGTCAACGAACCAGACATAACCCTAAAAGCCATCGGACATCAATGATACTGATCCTACGAATACACAGACTTCAAAGACCTAACATTCGACTCATACATAACACCAACCACAGACCTACCACTAGGTCACTTCCGACTCCTAGAAGTAGACCACCGGGTAGTAGTCCCAATAGAATCATCAATCCGAGTCATCGTAACCGCTGACGACGTACTCCACTCATGAGCCGTTCCAAGTCTTGGTGTCAAAACTGACGCTATCCCAGGACGACTCAACCAAACCGCATTTACTGCCAACCGGCCAGGAGTCTTCTACGGCCAGTGCTCAGAAATCTGCGGTGCTAACCACAGCTTCATACCAATTGTAGTAGAATCAGCCCCACTTGCCAACTTCGAAAGCTGATCTACTCTACTATCATCCCAATCATTAAGAAGCTATGAATCAGCGCTAGCCTTTTAAGCTAGAGAAAGGGGAATACACCCCCCCTTAATGACATGCCCCAACTGAATCCAAACCCATGATTTTTTATCATGCTAACTTCGTGACTCACCTACTCCATAATCATCCAACCCAAACTTCTATCATTCATCTCCACAAACCCCCCATCTAACAAAACACCCTCAACTACAGCCACCACTCCTTGAACCTGACCATGAACCTAAGCTTTTTCGACCAATTTTCAAGCCCATCCTTACTGGGGGTCCCATTAATCCTAATCTCAATATTATTTCCAGCCCTACTAATCCCATCACAAGACAATCGATGAATTACTAGCCGTCTCTCAACCTTACAACTATGATTCGTTAATCTAGTCACAAAACAACTAATGACACCACTAGACAAGAAAGGCCACAAATGAGCCCTAATCCTAACATCACTAATAATCTTCCTACTGCTAATCAACCTCCTAGGACTACTACCCTACACATTCACCCCAACAACCCAACTATCAATAAACCTGGCTCTAGCCTTCCCCCTATGACTTGCTACTCTCCTCACAGGACTACGTAACCAACCATCAGCCTCCCTAGGCCACCTCCTACCAGAAGGCACACCAACCCCACTAATCCCAGCCCTAATCATAATCGAAACAACCAGCCTTTTAATCCGCCCTCTGGCCCTAGGAGTACGCCTAACAGCTAACCTTACAGCAGGTCACCTCCTCATTCAACTCATCTCCACTGCCACAACCACCCTCCTGACAACAATGCCAGTAGTCTCCCTCCTCACACTATTAGTCTTATTCCTACTTACAATCCTAGAAGTAGCAGTGGCCATGATCCAAGCTTACGTATTCGTCCTACTACTAAGCCTGTATCTACAAGAAAATATCTAACCACAATGGCTCACCAAGCACATTCCTACCACATAGTCGACCCAAGCCCATGACCTATCCTAGGAGCAACTGCTGCCCTACTCACAACATCTGGCCTAACCATGTGATTCCACTACAACACCCCCTACCTACTCATCATAGGTCTAGTATCTACTCTTCTAGTGATGTTCCAATGATGACGTGACATTGTACGAGAAAGCACCTTCCAAGGTCACCACACACCAACCGTACAAAAAGGCCTACGCTACGGAATAGTCCTATTCATTACATCAGAAGCCTTTTTCTTCCTAGGATTCTTCTGAGCATTCTTCCACTCTAGTCTAGCACCAACCCCAGAGCTTGGAGGACAATGACCACCAGTTGGAATCCAACCCCTAAATCCAATAGACGTGCCCCTCCTAAATACTGCAATCCTACTAGCTTCAGGAGTGACAGTCACATGAACCCACCACAGCATCATAGAAGCTAACCGAAAACAAGCAATCCAGGCCCTAACACTAACAGTCCTTCTGGGCTTCTACTTCACAGGCCTACAAGCCATGGAATACTACGAAGCTCCATTCTCCATCGCTGACGGAGTATACGGATCAACCTTCTTCGTAGCAACTGGATTCCACGGCCTACATGTAATCATTGGTTCTACATTCCTCCTAGTGTGCCTCCTACGCCTAATCAAATTCCACTTCACACCAAAACACCACTTTGGCTTCGAAGCAGCAGCCTGATACTGACACTTCGTAGACGTTGTGTGACTATTCCTCTACATGACCATCTACTGATGAGGATCCTACTCTTCTAGTATATTAATTACAATGGACTTCCAATCCTTAGAATCTGGTTTAAACCCAGAGAAGAGTAATGAATATAATTCTATTCATAATTCTCCTGTCTCTAACTCTGAGCATTATCCTAACCGCATTAAACTTTTGATTAGCCCAAATAAACCCAGACTCAGAGAAACTCTCTCCATACGAATGCGGCTTTGACCCCCTAGGGTCCGCCCGGCTGCCATTTTCAATTCGATTCTTCCTAGTAGCAATCCTATTCCTACTGTTCGACTTAGAAATTGCCCTACTTCTACCCCTCCCATGAGCCATCCAGCTACAAAACCCCACCACAACATTAATGTGAGCCTCAATCCTCATTCTCCTACTCACTCTAGGCCTAATCTATGAATGAGTCCAAGGAGGATTAGAATGAGCAGAATAAGAAAGTTAGTCTAACCAAGATAGTTGATTTCGACTCAACAGATCATAGCTAATACCCTATGACTTTCTTAATGTCCGCCTTACACCTAAGCTTTTATTCTGCCTTTACCCTATGTGCCTTAGGCCTAGCCTTTCACCGAACCCACTTAATCTCAGCCTTACTGTGCCTAGAGGGAATGATGCTGTCCATATACGTCGCTCTGTCCATATGACCCATCCAAACCCAAACATCATCTCACACCCTACTCCCCATCCTAATACTAGCATTCTCCGCCTGCGAAGCAGGTGCAGGACTAGCCCTACTAGTCGCTTCCACCCGAACACACGGCTCAGACCACCTACACAACTTTAACCTACTACGATGCTAAAAATCATTATCCCAACTATCATACTCCTACCCCTAACCATCCTCTCACCAAGCAAACACCTATGAACTAACACTACAACACACAGCCTACTAATTGCCACTGCCAGCCTACAATGACTAGTCCCTACATACTACCCAGGCAAAGGCCTAACTCCATGAACTTCAGTCGACCAAATCTCTTCCCCCCTACTAGTCCTATCGTGCTGATTACTACCTCTCATAATCATAGCAAGCCAAAACCACTTAGAACGAGAGCCTGCTGTACGAAAACGAGTCTTCATAGCAACGATAATTCTAGCCCAACCATTCCTTCTTCTAGCTTTCTCAGCTTCAGAACTAATACTATTCTACATTGCGTTCGAAGCTACTCTCATCCCAACCTTAATCCTCATTACACGATGAGGAAACCAACCCGAACGACTAGGAGCAGGCATCTATCTTCTATTCTACACACTCGCCAGCTCACTCCCACTACTAATCGCTATCCTACACCTACAAAACCAAATTGGCACACTATACCTGCCTATGCTAAAACTCACACCTCCAACAACCACCACCTCATGATCTGGCCTAATCTCCAGCCTAGCCCTACTCACAGCTTTCATAGTAAAAGCTCCACTATACGGTCTCCACCTATGACTACCGAAAGCTCACGTAGAAGCCCCAATCGCCGGATCTATGCTGCTAGCCGCCCTCCTCCTAAAACTAGGAGGCTATGGCATTATCCGAATCACAGTCCTAATCAACCCAGCACTAAACAACCTACACTACCCATTTATTACCTTAGCACTATGAGGGGCACTAATAACAAGCGCCATCTGCTTACGACAAATCGACCTAAAAGCACTAATCGCTTACTCTTCCGTAAGCCACATAGGCCTAGTCATTGCTGCATCCATAATTCAAACCCAATGAGCTATTTCAGGAGCAATAATCCTAATAATTTCCCACGGATTAACCTCCTCAATACTATTTTGCCTCGCCAACACAAATTACGAACGAACCCATAGCCGAATCCTCCTACTTACCCGAGGACTCCAACCATTACTACCACTGATGGCCACCTGATGACTATTAGCCAACCTAACTAACATAGCACTCCCACCAACAACTAACCTAATAGCAGAACTAACCATCGTAGTAGCCCTATTCAACTGATCCTCACTAACAATCATCCTAACAGGAACTGCAATCCTACTAACTGCTTCATACACCCTCTACATACTAATAATGACACAACGAGGAGTCCTCCCATCCCACCTCACCTCAATCCAAAACTCAACTACACGAGAACACCTCCTAATAACCCTCCACATAATCCCAATAATCCTACTCATCTTTAAACCTGAACTCATCTCAGGACTCCCAATATGCAAGTATAGTTTCAACCAAAACATTAGATTGTGATTCTAAAAATAGAAGTTAAACTCTTCTTACCTGCCGAGGGGTGGTTTAACCAACAAGAACTGCTAATTCTTGCATCTGAGCTTAAAATCTCAGCCCCCTTACTTTCAAAGGATAACAGTAATCCAATGGTCTTAGGAACCAGTGATCTTGGTGCAAATCCAAGTGAAAGTAATGGATCAACCACTAATCCTAAACACATTCATAATACTAACCCTAGCTACCCTGTCCACACCAATTATCTTCCCCATACTATCAAATAGTCTCAAAAACACCCCATCCATCATCACAAACACTGTCAAAACTTCCTTCCTGATTAGCCTAATCCCAATAACTATCTACATCTACTCAGGAACAGAAAGCCTCACCTCACTATGAGAATGAAAATACATCATAAACTTCAAAATCCCAATTAGCCTAAAAATAGACTTCTACTCACTAACCTTCTTCCCAATTGCTCTGTTTGTCTCCTGATCCATTTTACAATTCGCAACATGATACATAGCCTCAGATCCCTACATCACAAAATTCTTCACCTACCTCCTACTCTTCCTAATCGCAATACTCATCCTAATCGTCTCCAATAATCTATTCCTACTGTTCATTGGATGGGAAGGGGTGGGAATCATATCTTTCCTCCTGATCAGCTGATGACATGGTCGAGCAGAAGCCAATACTGCCGCCCTACAAGCCGTACTCTACAACCGAGTCGGAGACGTAGGCCTTATCCTATGCATAGCATGACTAGCCTGCACTATAAACACATGAGAAATCCAACAAATCTCCTCACCAAACCAAATCCCCACTCTCCCACTCTTAGGCCTAGTCCTAGCTGCAACAGGCAAATCCGCCCAATTTGGACTACACCCATGACTCCCAGCAGCTATAGAAGGACCTACCCCCGTATCCGCCCTACTTCACTCCAGCACAATAGTAGTAGCCGGAATCTTCCTACTCATCCGAACCCACCCACTATTCCACAACAACCCTACCGTCCTATCCCTCTGCCTATGCTTAGGAGCCCTCTCCACCCTATTTGCAGCCACATGTGCTCTCACCCAAAACGACATCAAAAAAATCATTGCCTTCTCCACATCTAGCCAACTAGGCCTAATGATAGTTACCATCGGACTAAACCTACCTCAACTAGCCTTCCTTCACATTTCAACCCACGCATTCTTCAAAGCCATGCTCTTCCTTTGCTCCGGGTCCATCATCCATAACCTTAATGGTGAACAAGACATTCGAAAAATAGGAGGATTACAAAAAATGCTTCCAACCACAACATCATGCCTAACTATCGGGAACATAGCCCTAATAGGAACTCCATTCCTAGCAGGATTTTATTCAAAAGACCAAATTATCGAAAACCTCAACACTTCATACCTAAACAGCTGAGCCCTACTATTAACACTCCTAGCCACATCATTCACCGCAGTTTACACAATACGAATAACTCTACTAGTCCAAACAGGATATGTCCGTATCCCACCCCTTACCCCAATAAATGAAAACAACCCAGCAATTCTATCCTCAATCACTCGCCTAGCACTAGGTAGCATCACAGCAGGATTCCTAATCACCTCCTACATCCCACCTATAAACACACCTCCTATGACTATACCTCTCTACATCAAAATCACAGCCATTGTAGTCACACTCTTAGGAATTGCCCTAGCCCTAGAACTATCAACAATGGCCCAAACCCTGATTCTACCAAAACAAAACGCTTTCTCAAACTTCTCAGTATCTCTAGGCTACTTTAACCCCCTAGTGCATCGCTTCAGCACAACAAAACTACTCAGCGGAGGCCAAAACATTGCTTCCCACCTAATCGACCTATCCTGATACAAAATACTAGGACCAGAAGGACTAGCCAACCTCCAAGTCATAGCATCAAAAACCGCTACCTCCTTCCACACAGGCCTAATCAAGGCCTACTTAGGGTCATTCGCCCTATCAATCCTCATCATCCTCCTGTCCCACTACAGACTAAACTTAATGGCTCCCAACCTACGTAAAAACCACCCCCTACTAAAAATCATCAACGATTCTCTAATCGACCTTCCTACTCCATCAAACATCTCAATTTGATGAAACTTCGGATCCCTCCTAGGAATTTGCCTAATCACACAAATCATTACAGGCCTACTACTAGCTATACATTACACAGCAGACACCTCACTAGCCTTCTCCTCTGTAGCTCACATATGCCGAGACGTACAATTCGGATGACTAATCCGAAACCTACATGCAAATGGAGCTTCATTCTTCTTCATCTGCATTTACCTACATATCGGCCGAGGATTCTACTACGGCTCATACCTCAACAAAGAAACCTGAAATATCGGAGTTATCCTCCTTCTAACCCTAATAGCAACCGCCTTCGTTGGATATGTTCTACCCTGAGGACAAATGTCTTTCTGAGGCGCCACAGTCATCACAAACCTATTCTCAGCAATCCCATACATCGGCCAAACCCTAGTAGAATGAGCCTGAGGTGGATTCTCAGTAGATAACCCTACACTAACCCGATTCTTCGCCCTACACTTCCTCCTTCCATTCCTAATCGCAGGATTAACACTAGTCCACCTCACTTTCCTGCACGAAACAGGATCAAACAACCCACTCGGAATCCCATCCGACTGCGACAAAATCCCATTCCACCCCTACTACACTATCAAAGACATCCTAGGATTCGCACTAATGTTTATCCCACTAGCCACTCTAGCACTATTCTCTCCAAACCTGCTAGGCGACCCAGAAAACTTCACACCAGCTAACCCTCTAGCTACACCTCCACACATCAAACCTGAATGATACTTCCTGTTCGCATACGCCATCCTACGATCTATCCCAAACAAACTAGGAGGAGTCCTAGCCCTAGCTGCCTCAGTTCTAGTCCTATTCCTTCTTCCACTACTCCACACATCCAAACAACGTTCAATGACCTTCCGTCCTCTATCTCAAATCCTATTCTGAATCCTAGTAACCAACCTACTCATCCTAACGTGAGTCGGTAGCCAACCAGTCGAACACCCATTCATTATCATCGGACAAGTGGCCTCATTCTCCTACTTCCTAATCATCCTAGTCCTGTTCCCTATTATCAGCGTACTAGAAAACAAACTACTCAACCTCTAATATACTCTAATAGTTTATAAAAACATTGGTCTTGTAAACCAAAGATTGAAGATTAAACCCCTTCTTAGAGTTTTCCCCCATCAGAAAGAAAGGAGTCAAACCTTTATCACCAACTCCCAAAGCTGGTATTTTCAACTAAACTACTTTCTGACCACTAACCTAAACCGCCCGAATTGCCCCCCGAGATAACCCCCGCACAAGCTCTAACACCACAAATAAAGTCAGCAGTAAACCCCACCCAGCAATTAAAAACAGCCCCGCCCCTAGTGAGTAAAATTCGGCCGCGCCGCCAAAATCTGAACGAACCCAAGAAAACCCTACATTGTTCACCGTTTCCACTTCCACAGACATTTCAGCTAATCCCCACACAACCACCCCAACAGCAACAACCAGTCCTATCCCCAGACCATAACCAATAACCCGTCAATCCCCCCAAGCCTCCGGATAAGGATCCGCTGCCAACGACACCGAATAAACAAACACTACCAACATACCCCCTAAATACACCATCACTAGAACCAAAGATACGAACGAAACCCCCAAACTCACCAATCACCCACACCCAGCAATAGAAGCCACAACCAAACCTACCGCCCCATAATACGGAGAAGGATTAGACGCAACGGCTAATCCTCCCAGAACAAAAAGCAGACTCATAAATAAAACAAAATTTATCATAAATTCCTACTCGGACTTTCTCCAAGATCTTTGGCCTGAAAAGCCACCGTTATCGAAATTTAACTATAGGAACTTTCCAGCTACCCCCCCCTACCCCCCCCATGTTTTTACATGGTTTATTTGGGTATGTATTACTTTGCATACGATTCATGTCCACATTAGACATCATGTTAATGTAGGATATTCCACATACTAAGTAATGCTAGTCCTAACGAAACTCACATATCACAGCCCATATCAATGCATAACGGACAGGTCCCCCTCTAGGCACATTCCTATTTCAGGTACACCAAACCCAAGTGATCCTACCCGATGACATGGGACAAGCGTCGCCCAAGATCGAGAGTGTTTTACCATGCATAGCACCCCTCCATTCGTGAACGAGGAATATCCTGGTACACTAATGAATTCCCGAAATCCATAAGTTTAGCCCACCTCCTAGGTTACTTTCCCTTCCAACAGCCTTCAAGGACTCCCAAGCCAGAGAACCTGGTTATCTATTAGTCGTGATCCTCACGAGAACCGAGCTACTCAACGTAGGTTCTGCCCTCAGCGACCAGCTTCAAGGCCATACTTTCCCCCTACACCCTCGCCCAACTTGCTCTTTTGTGCCTCTGGTTCCTACTTCAGGGCCATGATATGCTCGAATCCTTCGCCTGTTGATCTTCACGATGCCAGTGGTCGGTTGAATACTCCTCACTCTGCCTCGTAATCGCGGCATCCGACCTTTTCTACACTTGTTTTCTTTTTGGGGTCTCTTCAATAAGCCCTTCAAGTGCGTAGCAGGTGATATCTTCCTCTTGACATGTCCATCATATGACATGCGTACGGCTCGGAGCCCGTAATGTATCAATCGTCATGGTTGGTCGGATAAGCCGTCGCAAACTTGACACTGATGCACTTTTACCCCATTCATGGTGGGTCCCCCAGCTACCTATATAGTAGCTGATAATGTTATGGTTGCCGGACATACTTTTTTTTTGGTCGTTCTCTAGGAATTGTGACCTAAACTTCAATTTTTACCCCTTTTTTTTATCGTTTATTTTTATTTTTTATCGTTAACAAAATTAAATTAAACAAAAAATCGAATTTGTATGATCTCTCCCTACATTTTCCAAGCCAATTCGTTCGTTCGTTAAAACTTAACCTTCCTCTATTTTACCCCTATTCACAAATAAACAAACATTTACAATTTTTTATTGTATTTTTTATGTTGCATTTAACAAATTAGATGACAAACCCCTACAAACTCCGACCAAACAAAAAACAAACATCATTTAACAGATAATCGCCTAGAAAGTAACAACAACAAAAACAACATTTTCACACCCTCCTTATTTTACTTACAATTTGAAAGCAAAAAAAACAAAATAAAAATACAAAATTTACATCATAATGTAACGATAAAATAACGCATCAAACT